AAATAGAGAATGAGCGTGGGGTAATAATTCCATATTAATTCGAACCAATCCATACGCTCCCATTTTTAATAAGATTCCGGCTAAAAGCATACAAGTACTGTAATGTGCTTCTCCGTGGGTGTCTGGTAACCATGTATGTAAGGGTATAATCGGCGATTTGACAGCAAAAGCAATAAGAAATCCAATATAGAATATTATTTCCAGTGCCACAGGATACGACTGATTAGCTGATGTTTCAAAATTTAATGTTGGTTCATTCGAACCATATAAACCGATACCGAGAACTCCCATTAATAAAAAAATGGAACTTCCCGCAGTATACAAAATAAACTTTGTAGCCGAATACAAACGTTTCTTTCCACCCCACATGGATAAAAGTAGATAAACAGGAATTAATTCTAATTCCCACATGATGAAAAAAAGTAAAATGTCTTGAGAAGAAAATGATCCTATTTGACCGCTATACATTGCTAACATCAGGAAATGGAATAATCGGGATTCCCGAGTAACCGGTTGAGCCGCTAAAGTAGCTAAAGTGGTGATAAATCCCGTCAGTAAAATAGGGCCTATAGAGAGTCCATCTATTCCGAATCTCCAGTAAAAATCAAAAAATTGGATCCATTTATAATTCTCCGTCAACTGGATTAATGGATCGTCCAATTGGAAATGATAACAGAATGCATAGGTTGTTATAAGGAGATTCATTAAGCATATCAAAATAGTATACCACCTAATTACCTTATTTCCTCTATGGGGAAATAAGAAGATTAAGGAACCCGCGGATATTGGGAAAACTACAACTATTGTTAACCAAGGAAAAAAATTCGTGGTAAAAATAAGATACACTTGGGCCAGAAAAACCCGTGCTCAAAATGGAAAAAAAAATCTTTTCCACTTTGAGCACGGGTTTTTGTCAGTAAAAAAAAGGTATTCGTATGTGGTTTTTTGAAACGTATCAATAAGCTAGACCCATGCTTCGAGTTGTTTCATGCCATAAATAAACTCGAACACTCAAGAAATCTGTCGGACAGGCGGATTCACACCTCTTACAACCAACACAGTCTTCTGTTCTTGGAGCAGAAGCTATTTGCTTAGCTTTACATCCGTCCCAAGGTATCATTTCTAATACATCTGTGGGGCAGGCTCGGACACATTGAGTACATCCTATACATGTATCATAAATCTTTACTGAATGAGACATTGGCTCTATTAATTTTGGAACATCAGCAATTTTCGATCTAGTAAACTTGTAAATGAATCATATATTTCGACACCAGATGAATCAATGATTTACCAGAATTTTTCTAATCAATCTACCTCTGGATCAATTCATAACAGAGGGCCAAGATACTTTGATTTCTTACGTTTTCGCAAACATGATCATACGTTATCATACATGCGAATTTGAATTGATAAATATTCTAATTTCAATATTCGAAATTCAAATTTTTATAATTAATACTATTTATTCAACAAATTCGATTGATTGATACGAGTTGATTTTCTGTTACGATAAATTGACGAAACAATAGCCGGTCCAATAGCTGCTTCAGCGGCTGCGATAGCTATAACAAAAATGGAAAAAATATTTCCTTTTAATTGGCGACTATCAAAAAAATCAGAAAAAGCTACGAAATTGATATTAACCGCATTCAGTATAAGTTCAAGACACATAAGGGCTCTAACCATATTTCGGCTTGTGATCAATCCGTAGATACCGATAGAAAATAAATAGGCACTCAAAACAAGTACATGTTCGAGCATCATTGACCAACTCCTTATCAATTTTGATTCATTTCAATATGAACAACACTTCAACAGATTCGATTGACTAGAGAATATAACAAGTACAGACAAAAAGAAGATATTGGTAATAAGTCGAATAATAAGATTCTTTTAAACATAAACAATCTTTCACTTTCCCATTCACATGTAAAATTCAAAGGAAATGGAGATAAAATAAATAGAACAAAATGGAATTTAGATTGATATTACTAGTTCTATTCTTACTGGCGAGCCACGACAATTGCACCTATCAAAGCAGCTAAAAGAATTATTGAAATGAGTTCAAATGGAAGAAAAAAATCTGTTGATAAATGAATTCCAATTTGTTGACTATTATTTATCAAATCTTGCTCTATAATCTGATTTGATCTTGTAGTCCAAATAATCCCGTACCATGATATATCTGGAATAGTAGTTATTAGTGAAACAAAAATACTTGTACAAACCACCAAAGTAACTCCATCCCCAACGGTCCAAAGATGAAAATCTTGGTAATATTCTGAACCATTTATGAACATCACAGCAAATATGATTAAAACGTTTATAGCTCCTACGTAAATAAGTAGCTGTGCTGCAGCTACAAAATGGGAGTTTGATAAAATATAGAATAAAGATATACAAACAAGAACCAGTCCCAACGAAAAGGCAGAAAAAATTGGGTTGGTAAATAATACTACTCCTAGACTTCCTAATACAAGACCTGATCCCAGAAAGATTAAAAGAAAATCATGTATCGGTTCAGGTAAATCCATTAGATGAAAAATAAAAGATAAATAAATTGAGATTTCATGACCTTATTGATACGACCAGGAAAAAATTGGATATACTAAATTCCTAATTGAATTAAATCCTAAGGAGTGTGAATTCATCTAGGTACAGTTATAGGACGAATCTAATTCTTTATACGAACGAGTATTCGAAACTATTTCGAAACTATAAACTATATTATTAATAAAATTATATAAATCTAAATATAAATACAAATACAGAATCTTATTTGAATTGAATTGTTCGAATTGTATAATCGTCAATTACTGACATTGGTAAACGGCCCAAAGCAATTTGATTATAATTCAATTCGTGACGATCATAAGTCGAAAGTTCATATTCTTCAGTCATTGATAAACAATTTGTTGGACAATACTCAACGCAGTTACCACAAAATATACAGATCCCAAAATCAATACTGTAATTAAGCAATCGTTTCTTTCGAATATCAGTTTCCAGTTTCCAATCAACAACGGGTAGATCTATAGGACATACACGAACACATACTTCACAAGCAATGCACTTATCAAATTCAAAATGGATTCGACCGCGGAAACGTTCCGATGTTATTAATTTTTCATAAGGATATTGAATAGTTACAGGTAAACGATTTGCGTGGGCTAAGGTAATCATGAAACTTTGACCAATGTATCTTGCAGCTCGTACTGTTTGTTGACCATAATTCATGAACCCAGTTACCATAAGGAACATATCGTGAATATCTATGAATATTTTTGTTTTGTTTCTTTCTCTTGTTTGAGACAAGTTATGAATATTGAATATCAATCTTTTACAGTGAAAATAGTCGAAACGAAGTTGTTAATAATAGATTACCCAGAGAAATAGGTAAAAGAAATTTCCATCCAAGATTTAATAATTGATCCATTCTTAGCCTAGGCAAAGTCCATCTTGTTGTGATAGAAAGGAACAAGAACAAATAAGTTTTAGCTAATGTAATAAAGATACCAATTGTAGTTCCAAAAACTCCACATGTTTTATTTATTTCAAAAAGCTCAGAAACAAATATGTACGGAATAGGGATATTCCAACCGCCCAAGTAAAGAACTGTTACAAATAATGAAGAAACTAATAAGTTTAAATAGGAAGCAACGTAAAATAAACCAAATTTGATACCCGAATATTCGGTTTGATAACCTGCTACTAATTCTTCTTCTGCTTCTGGTAAATCAAAAGGTAATCTTTCACATTCCGCTAGGGAAGAAATTAGAAAAATGATAAAACCTATAGGTTGACGCCATAAATTCCATCCCCAAAAACCATATTTTGATTGCGCGTCAACTATATCAACTGTACTTAAACTGTTAGATAATCCTAGTCGGTGATAACATTACTGTTCCCATCGCTATTACAGAACCGTACATGAGATTTTCACCTCATACGGCTCCTCGAAGGTCATAAATAAATCTAAGGGACCGGGCCGGTTATTTATCTTGATATATCCCTAGGATAGATAGGATTCAAATCCATTGGACGGTCCTGAATTAGACCAATTGAATTCTGTCTGTTATAATAATAAATACAAAAAAGGTACTTCCGAATTGATCTCATCCCTTAATAATTTGAATTTGTTGAGTAATAATTGAACTCTTCAATTCAATAAAATACTCTTTCGAATTCTCAATAACCCGTCGTTTTTGATTACGAAAAAAAATTCGACATTAGTTTATGAATTATGACATAAATTGTATTTCCATGAATATGGATATAAGAAAGAATCAAAAGGGATCCCTCTTTTTTTTATTGTATTCTATTCTTTTGTTTTTTTTTTCGTTCCTATTCTTCTTTTTTTTATGTGCAAAACAAAAAGGGACTTAAAAAAAAATTAAAGGATTATTTCGTTTCTGATAGTTATTTATTTAATGAGTGGATAGGAGCATACTCTGGATCGGAATTGTGGGGAGTACTGCCTGATTTTTTCTACCAACTTAAAGCCCCAATTTGTATTCTTTTTATATTATGCGGAAATGCTCTTTTGGAGAATTTACATAATCTCCATTACTAATCCTTTGTGTATCTTGGTGTTTCTAACCATCCACGCATTTTTTATCAATCTCCCCTTATGGTAATAGATGTATGGTAATTCATACAAACGATAGTGAAAACTCAATAAGGTTGGTCTTTTGAGCCCGCTTCAAAACAGGATGACTAATCAACCAATTTTGGGGTAAACGCTTTCTTCCGTTTATAATTTTTTTTTCACTTAATTCTTATACATAGAAAATGAGCCTCAATATTTTTACTGCGGATTCAAATGAAATTCAAATCATAGTATATTAATTCTATATCTATATATTATATTATATATTAATATATTATATATTAATAATATATATATATTAAGATTAATAATATATATATTAAGATATTAAGAATTTTAAAGAATTTTATATTAAATATTAATATTATATTCAAATTGTATATTAATATTATATTAAATTTAACTAGTTTAAATTAAAATAGTTTATTATATTTAAATTAAAAGAGTTTATTATATTCTTAAATATAAATATTCTATATTCAAAATACAAATAGATATCTATAAATAGATATCTATTTTTTAAATTTGATTACTAAATATATTGATATTGAATTTCAATTTCATTAAATTAATAATTCAAATTAGAGAATATTATAGAATATTAGAATATTAAATCAATGAATAATGAATAAATGGAAGCTGTTTTATTTCACTCATATAACTATCTGATTTAGTTCATCAATCCGAATTCCGAATAAAAATAATGAAAATCAAAAATCAGGATATCTATTCCATTTTTTCTACCCCTTTCCTATAAATTTCCTATAAAGAAGAAAAGAAATAAAGACGAAAAGAAAGGAGCATGGAAAAGTTTCTGTCTCAACGAATCACACGTAGAGATATTGATAACACACATAGAGTTAATGGTATTTCATAACTAATCGATTGAGCAGCAGCCCGTAGACCACCCAAAAAGGAATATTTATTATTTGACCCATATCCTGACATAAGAAGTCCAATGGGAGCAATACTCGAAATAGCAATCCATAAAAAAACACCGATATTGAGATCAGCTAAAACAAAGTTATAGCCAAAAGGAATTACTGAATAGCTTACTAGAATTGATATGACTGATATGGATGGTCCAATACTGAATAAACGAATATCTCCCCTAGATGGAATAAGATTCTCTTTGAAAAGTAGTTTTGTTCCATCTGCTAGAGCTTGAAGAACTCCCAAAGGACCGGCGTATTCAGGTCCAATACGCTGTTGTATCCCTGCGGATATTTCTCTTTCTAACCATACAATCACTAGCACACCTATTGTGATTCCCAATACAAGAGTCAAAATAGGGACAAGTATCCATATAATTCCATACACCTCTTTTAAAGATTCCAATCTGGAAAAAGAATTGATATCTTGTACTTCTGTTGTATCAATTATCATTTCAACGATCAACTTCTCCCATAATGATATCTATGCTACCTAGTATTGTCATAATATCAGCCAATTTCATTCTTTTAACTAACTGAGGAAGAATTTGCAAATTGATAAAACCCGGGGGACGAATTTTCCATCTCCAAGGAAAACCATTCTGATCCCCTATTAGAAAAATTCCTAATTCTCCCTTTGGGGCTTCAACTCTCACATAAAGTTCTTGTTTCGGTAATTCAAAAGTCGGAGACGGCTTTTTACTAATGAATCGATATTCAAAATCATTCCATTCTGGATCCTTTTCTCTATCAAAGCAACGGATTTCTAAATTCTCATATGGCCCTCCCGGAATTCCTTCCAGAGCCTGTTGAATAATTTTTATGGATTCTACCATTTCCCCAATTCGTACTAAATAACGAGCTAATGAATCTCCTTCTTTTTGCCATTGAACTTCCCAATCAAATTCCTCGTAACATTCATAATGATCAACTTTACGTAGATCCCATTGTATTCCGGAAGCCCGAAGCATTGGTCCTGATAAACCCCAATTTATTACTTCCTCTCCACCAACAATGCCTACTCCCTCAACCCGTTCTAAAAAAATAGGATTTCGCGTAATAAGTTTTTGATATTCAACAACCCTTGTTAAAAAATAATCGCAGAAATCCAAACATTTATCTATCCAGCCATGAGGTAGATCAGCCGCTACCCCTCCGATACGAAAAAAATTATGCATCATTCTCATACCTGTGGCAGCTTCGAATAGATCATATATTAATTCTCTTTCTCTGAAAATATAGAAGAAAGGGGTTTGTGCACCAATATCTGCCATAAAAGGTCCCAGCCATAGTAGGTGAGAAGCTATACGACTCAACTCCAACATAATTATTCGAATATAGCTGGCTCTTTTAGGTACTTGAATATTTCCTAACTGTTCCGGTCCATTTACGGTTATTGCTTCTGTGAACATAGTAGCTAAATAATCCCAACGTGTTACATAAGGCAGATATTGTACAATTGTTCGGTTTTCTGCAATTTTTTCCATCCCTCTATGTAAATAACCCAATATTGGTTCACAATCAATAACATCCTCACCATCTAGAGTAACAATAAGTCGAAGAACACCATGCATTGATGGGTGGTGAGGACCCATATTGACTATCATGAGGTCTTTTCTTGTAGCTGGGACATTCATAGGTTTTTCCTCGATTCATTCTTCCATGAATTGCTTAAAACAAAAATGAGTTCATCAAGATTCAAGATCTAAGAAATCGAATAATTCAAAACGACTCTTCAAATTAATTAGTTTGTGGCTCCCGAATATCCAACTGATTAATTAATTTTTTATAACGTATTCCATTTTTCTTTGACAAATAAGACAGGAGTCGTTTCCGTTTTCCCAGAATTTTACGTAAACCCCTTTGAGATAAATAGTCTTTTCTGTGCAATTCCAAATGTGAAGTAAGTCTTCGTATCTTATTGGTGAAATTGAATACTTGAAATTCAATCGATCCCGGGTTTTCTTCTTTTTTTTCTTGTGAAATAACGGATATAAATGATTTTTTTACCATAAAAAAATGAAAGCTTGTCTTTCCCCCCCTTTTTTTTTTATAGAGTCTAGATATTTTTATTGATCAGTAATAATAATGACACTCATTTTCAATTTGGTATATACAATAATCTTAATTTTCTTAAGAGTTCCTGATTTTTCAAATAAATTTGGATTAATCAACCCAATTCAAATAGGTATACAAAAAAGACTATATTTATGCATTCACAAAAGCAAAATTGTAGACTTCAAATAAGAAGATTCAGTTATAGATCTAATGGGTAGGATATATCATTGAATTAGTATCGTGCCTCCGAATAGAGGGTAAGACAATGCGTATGTGCATCTATTTGTTTTCACATATCAGATATGTTACGAGAAATAGAAAAAAAAGAAAAATGTAGATTAACTAATTTTCAATCGGGGATACATATGTATCCTTACCATACTGAAACGGCTGCCATTATTGGTATCAAACCAATAGCGATTCATACAAGCTAAATCTTCTAATCGATAATTTGGCCAAAGAAAGAACTTTAAATTAATTAGTTTTTTTTTATCTCTATCAAGATCTTTACTTGTAGCCAAAACTTGACAGCAATTATTCACTTTATTCTCATTGTAAAATGCCTTATTTCTATGCACACTATTTCTATTCTTAGGATTGAAACAAATTAGAATTCTCAATTCTCTACGACGTCTAGCGGATAAAATATTTTCAGGAACAAGCAAATCATAATTCTTTTTTTCTTTATTTTCAGTCAGCTTTTGATCTCTTGTTCTTGTAATGGATTTCTTAATAATTTGGTGCTTTCTCTTATGAATAAACGAAAGGCCTATGATTTGATACATATTAAATTGTTCATGGTTTCTTCTAGACAGACGAATTGGTTCGATACTCAATATTCCATTTTTTATCAATTCCGTATTTTTATTCAATTCTGTAAGAGTGAAATCCTTCTGATTCTTCATTTTCATAATATCTAGACTTAGTTCTCCTCTTTGAATAGAGGCTATAACAATCTCTTTTAGATTTTTCAGTCTAAGCAGGAGACAATATACTTGGATATTATTAATTATTCTTTCATTTAAGCAATCATGCCAGTTCCATTGAAAAGGCAAATACCCTCTTAGGAAGCAATTAAGTTCTGCTTCGATGTTGTTCGTGTATCTATCTTTTTTTACACCCTTTTTTATGTCGGATCCTGCATAATCTTCTTTAACATCTTTTTCTTTCTTTGAAAGGGATGCTTCAAGATTTAGTCGACTTGCATATTCTGTTTTATTCTTTTCCGTGATCTTTTTCTTTTCACTAACATTTTGATTTACATTCAAATTCAAAAAAAGGAATTTGATTGGGATGATCCATGGGTTACTCGTATATGCATTATAAAATATCCAATTTTTAGAGAAGAAAAAAGATTCCCGATTCGCTATAGAACGATTTAGTATTTCTACATTCATTCCCATCCAATCAAAAAGGTTTTTTTTTTTATTGTTATTGGATGGGTTGATTTCTTGATGAAGCGTAAAATAATAATCGGTATCGATCGAACCCCCAAAATGCATTTGATTTCTAAGACAAAAATTCAGAATTCTCCAATCAAAACACTTTCTATCCAGATTTTTTTCCATATCTAGAATATAATCTTCTACTATATAATTCTTGATAGGAATATCATCCGTCATATCCAATTTTTTTTTTTTACGCGTGTTGCAATTATAAGAAATCGCTTGGTTATTATTTGCTTGGAATGACGATCTATATCCATAAATATATGAGCCCTTCTTATCTGCATAATTAATAGATTTATATGATAAAAGATCATACCCATATTGTTTTTTCATTTTTTTTTTTTGATTTGTTAATGAGTCTATTTCTTGTTTTTTGTAAAGAATTAATCCGTTTTTTTCATATGAATGATATTTGGTTAAATCTTTATTTTGAGCCACATGGCGTTCATTCATTTTATTTCGCCATTTTGGGGATACTAATCTAGACCATCCATTCTGAGATAAATCGTATTGATAATGACCTTTTAACCAATTTGTCCATTGATTCATTACAGAATTGGGAGCGCTCTTATGTTTTAATTTGGAATGAGATATTCCTTGTACTCCAAAAAAAGAATCCTTTATTTCATTCTTAAGAAAAAGGGGTGTTCCATGATATTCAAAAAGGGATCTGAATTTATACTTATCTAAGTTAATAACTTGGGTTTGTGATAATTTAAAAAATACATATGCTTGTGACAAAGAGGATACGTCACAAGAATTCTGTGAATTCGTATTCCTAATATTACAAATTGATTTTTTTATAGTAGAAATAAAGTGAATTAGACTTTGATCTTTTTTATCACTTCTTTTTCTTTCTTCATTTGCTTCATTATTGTAAATGTATTTATTAAGAATTTTTTTTGTTGATTCAAGAAAAAGTTGTACATTGATTTTAGGAATATTAATGATACATAGAAAGATATCTATATATACCCTTTCTATGAAAAATTTAAAAAAATAATGTGATTTGCGGAATAATCGAACATTTCTTTTTTGTAATATCTGCCAAATATTTTTTTGTAATTCGAATCTTTTATCATCATAAGTTGTTTTCTTAGAACAAATATTTCTCTCTGAACCTTTTTTCTTGTCTTTTTTAAATTCTTCTATTTGTTTTATGATTTTCTTTGTTCTATCATTCAGATCTTTTATTTTTTTTTCTGTCAATGAACAGTCTGTCCAATTAATAGATTGAATTGGAATGGTGGATTCGTAAATCATTGGATTACTCTTACTTTTTGTTGAATCTTTTTGAATTTCATTCAATTCATCTATTTTTATTTTTATCAATTCTGATAATGATAGTTTTTTTCTTTTTTCTTTTAGAAATAGAATAATTTGGATGATCCATTGTGCTTTTTCTTTTGTGATATTTAGAAAAGATTTTGTTCTTTGAAAAAGATTCTTTTTCCAAATTTTTATTTTTTTTTTAAGTTCTTTAAAAATGGGATCAAAAAACGAACGTCGCTTTCGGGGAGAAGAAGAAAAGGGAGATTCTACTTCCATTCCGAAAACTGTAAAAAAGAAGAAATCCATTTTTTTCACTTTTTTTTTCATTGGATCCTTTTCCTTTTGAGGGGATCGTAGCTTAGATCTGTATCTGTGCCAAGGTTTCAGACGAAAAGGAAAAAGGACCTTTATTTGAATACCCTCAGTTAGCCAGTTTTTCGGAAATTCTGTTTCGGATAATGGCACGCCATTATAGGTGCACTTAATATACATTTCTCTATTCCAATCCTTTAAATCCTCTGACCATTCGGGAGATTGAAATAATAGTATACGAACGATATTTTTAGTTATTATCAATGAGGGTAATAGAATATATTTTCTAATAATCGAGTGGGTTACTAATAAAAGACCTCTTATTGCTTGAGCATTTTGAGTGTTTTCCCAGGCTTCCGCTATTTCCATACGCTCTGCTTCCTCTTTTTTCTTAATCTCTTTTTTATTTTTCTTTTCCTCTGTATAATCCGAAATTGTCAATTCTGTATTTTTCTTTTTCCACATCCAATTTAGAAAAAAGATTTTCATTGGCTCGAAAATCTCAAAAGAAAAGAAAGAGGATTTGTCAATTTTGTCCAAAAAAAGAGGAGAATGTGGACTTGCTTGAAGGATTTTCCAATTAACAGTTTTACGTCTTTGAACGCGTCTAGATCCTTTGATTATGTCTCGGCTAAAATCCGATTGTTGTGAATACTCTATTAAAGCAAATTCTTCTTTTCCATCAGAATTATCAGTATCCTTGGGATACGTATAAGCATCGGCATTCTCTGAGTTATCAGTATCAGTATAAATTACTATAGGTGGTTTGGGTCTTCTTGAACAAATCTCATAATCTTCTCTTTTACCATTGCTTTCCAGGTATTCTTCTTCGTCAATGAATTTGTATGACCATCGAGGAACTTTTTTACTGCTTTCTTTTATTCCAATACATTCTTTTCTATTTATAATTGTTTTATCGTTCGCATCAGTTAGAATTGCGTCGAATAAAAATTTCATTTTTTTTTTTTTAGCTTCGGAATCCATCTTTTCATGTTCTCGAAATAAAGAAAGTCCTTTAAAATTGAAATTGGATACTGATTTTCCAGAAAATTGACTGATCAAGTTAAAAAAAAAACGAATTTCATTTGATAATGATTTTTTATCAAATCTATCTATTTTCTGTTCAAAGTCTGGATAATCAGTATTAATATTAAGAAGGATGGCGTGAATCTTATTTATCAAAATGTAGTTTTTTGTGTAAGTTTTATTCTTGATTGAGAATAAAAAACTTTTTTTGATTCGTCCGCGATAGGGTCCGTTCAACAAAGGATCATATATTTTAGGTAAGTATTTTTTAGTCTCATCATTACATAATCTAATCTTTTTTTCGAGTACATCCAAAGCAAAAAATTCCTTATCTAGAGCTTCGGCCCTATTTAGAAATTGATTACTTAGGTTGTTTCTTTTTTGTTCATTAATCGAACTCCAATGATTATCCAATTCATCATAGGAGAGTTTTTCTGTTGTGAAGAGAGATGTCTTTCTTTGCATCATTTCAAGAAAAGTTGATAAACTAGATGGATACGTAAAAGATATTCTTTCTTTTCCATCACTTTGAGATGTATGAAAAAAGAATTGTGACATCTCATTTCTTACAGCATTTTCAAATCGATCATTTTTTATATATCGCAAAGGACGATGGAATCGTTTATAATCGAAAATCATCCTAAAAAAAGGTTTTTCCAATCGAAAGATATCTTTATCTTTCTCCTCTCTTTCATCGATTTTGTACGAATTCTCTCTTTCCTTCGAAAAAAGAGAAGCAGAAAGATATTCTGCGTTGGATTTTTTTTGTTCTTGTTTAGTTAACTTCGTTTTGGAAGTTCTTTCTACACCTATTTCTTCTTTTTTATCAATTTCACCTCT